TGAAGCTTTGCAGATTTTATTACCCTATGTTAAATCTTGAACAGGTGTTAAACAAAAATATTTTTAATATTATAATAATATAATAATCTGCGCGCAGTATAACTAATGTGACATGATTTTCAGGGGGTTTTTAAAAGGTTGTATATTTGTTCTAAGTTTTTAGTAATTTATTTTAAGGGGATTGTCAGGGGCTTAATAAAACTTTTGGAAGTTGCCCTAAGTTTTGAGTTATATATAAAATTAAATATATTTTTAATATTATAATAATATAATAATCTGCGCCCAGTATAACTACGTGACACGATTTTCAGGGACTTTTTCAAATGTTATGTGTTTATACTACTTCAAACTAATTACTAGTATTATAACATTTGGTGCATATTTAGGCGGAGGGCGTTTTAATAAATATCTACTTTTTACCAAGTTTTAACCGCTCCATGAACACCAAAATATTTTTGGGGGGAGGGGGGGAAAAAACTAAAATTTTTTAATATTTTTTTCATTAGACGACGTTTACCAAATACGTTTATTTATGTCCCTGATATCAATTATGTAATTCTAAAGTTATGACTTTCCAACACGCATACATCTTTACTACTCCAAACCAAATATCCGACCTTGATTATACTGTTGAACTTGCACTGTGAAATGCAAATTGAAAAGGAAAAAAAAAAAGGAACCAGCTGTCCCAGTGGCGTGAACGCCCGGCATGTGGGGTGTCCCACTCGTGTTTAACACCATTAACTTATGTAAGCGTCGATGAAAGTGGGAGGAATAATATCAATATATGGCCCTGAAATAGGAACCAAATGTCAGGAATAGTTCACTGTGATTCACCCCCAAGATATTTGTCCCTGACCATCAATAACCGTGGGTTTATAGTTATCACCAGTTGCGATGTTCTTATTGGGTAAAATTGTTCGGCCTTAGAGATGTGGAGTGCTTGGTATATATACACCGATGAATAATTATTTAAATTTGCAATTTCCGGCATTGTCAATTATATATTAGTCTAGAAAATCAAGTAGTGGTTTATGCATAACTTCATGAAATGTATAAACTTGTATGGTGTGCGCCTAAAAATGGTGTAAATACATAGCAACTGAATGAACGTAACCGTTCATGGTGCTATGTATTTACACATTTCCGCCAGCATGTTAAGATGTGGGTTTGTATGTTTTTACTGAAGAATCAAAGAGTAGTTAAATTAGAACGTTGGCCCTGGGAGCCAAGGGTGGGGGTTTAACTCCCTCCTCTTTGAGCGTCAGGCGGGATTTTAACCCGCGCAACCGGCTTACAACACCGGTGCTCTTACTTCTGAGCTACTAGGCGCAGGGTGCTTAAATAAACTTGTTTTCTAGTATACTGGCAGCGGGTATAATAAGTAGGAATAGGGAGAAGTATAGTAAAGAGGCGGCCTGGCCAATTTCAATGAAAGGGTTTTCTACTGGCATACCCCCGATTCATGTTAAGATAATTACGTTGGCTACTAGGGACCAAAATAGAAGTTGTGTGATTGGGCGAAACGTCAGGCCCCGTTGCTTAGATGTATGAAGGGCGGGCACAATTAACAGGACTAGGATGGAGGCCAGTAGTGCTAAGACTCCGCCAAGTTTGTTAGGGATAGACCGCAGGATTGCGTAGGCAAATAAGAAATACCACTCAGGTTTAATATGAGGGGGTGTAACAAGAGGGTTGGCTGGGGTGAAGTTGTCTGGGTCCCCTAACAAGTTAGGCCAGAAAAGGGCTAGGGATGTGAGGGCTAGTAGTACTGCTACAAAGCCAAGTAAATCTTTGTATGAGAAATAGGGGTGGAATGAGACTTTGTCTGTGTTAGAGCTAAGGCCTAGGGGATTATTAGATCCTGTTTCATGCAAAAATAGGACGTGAATAAGAGTTATGGCAGCGATGACAAAAGGGAGTAGAAAGTGGAAGGCAAAAAATCGGGTCAGGGTGGCATTGTCTACTGAGAACCCCCCTCAAATCCACTGAACTAGCGTGTTGCCCATGTAGGGTACTGCAGAGAGTAGGTTGGTGATGACGGTAGCCCCCCAAAATGATATTTGTCCTCACGGCAAGACGTAGCCTACGAAGGCCGTCATTATTACTAAAAGTAAGAGTACTACCCCTACATTTCATGTCTCCTTATAAAGGTAAGAGCCGTAGTATAGGCCGCGGCCAATGTGTAAATAGATACAAATAAAAAAGAACGAAGCTCCGTTGGCATGTATGTTTCGAATTAGTCACCCGTAGTTTACATCCCGGCAGATGTGTGCGACAGAAGAAAAAGCGGTGGAAATGTCAGAGGTGTAATGTATAGCCAAAAATAGTCCAGTAATGAGCTGGGTTGCTAAACATAGCCCTAGTAATGAGCCAAAATTTCATCATACCGAAATGTTAGAAGGGGCGGGGAGGTCGATTAGTGTGTTGTTAGTGATTTTTAGCAGGGGGTGTGTTTTGCGGAGGTTTGTCATTAAGCTCTTGTGGTTGAATAACAACGGTGGTTTTTCAAGCCATTGGTCCTGGTTAAACCCCTGGCGGGAGCCATGTCTTATCTTATGTTTATGCTCTTTTTTGGGATGGTGTTGGGGTTGGTGGTAGTTGCTTCTAACCCATCTCCATACTTTGCAGCTTTTGGTTTAGTAGTTGTGGCAGGGGTTGGGTGTGGGCTGTTAACGGGGGCGGGGGCAGCTTTTTTGTCTTTGGTTCTTTTTTTAGTGTATTTGGGAGGAATGTTGGTTGTATTTGCATATTCTGCAGCTCTTGCCGCGGAGCCCTACCCCGAAGGGGTAGGAAGCCGACCAGTGGCATTTTCCGCATTCGTGTATTTGTGTGTAGTCGGTTTAATTTCTAGTATGTACTGGGGTGGGTGATATGGTAGTTCTTGGCTGTGCGTAGAGGAGCTAAGCGATTTTGGTACTAATCGTGCAGATATTGCTGGGCTTTCTTTAATATATTCTAGTGGGGGAGGGATATTAGTCTTAGGGGCGTGAGTACTTCTTTTGACCTTGTTTGTTGTATTAGAGCTAACTCGGGGGCTTGGTCGAGGGACACTTCGGGTGGCCTAAGCATAAGGGTGGCCCCTGAGAAAATTAAAGTGAGCAGGAAAAACGTTAGATATGTTTTGGCCGATCCTTGCTGAAGGTCACTGGTAGTTGTGATTAGGGGGGTGTTGAGAACGGTTACTGCTTTTGGGCCTGTCTTTTCTAACCAGGTCTGGTCTATAATATTAGTGGCAATGTCTTGGCCTAAGTGTAGGGAGATTTTTGGAGCCAGGCGGTGAAAAATTGTGGGGAAAAACCCTGTCATGTTCGAGAAGTGGTGAGGGCTCAGCTTAGGCGTCATGTTAAGTTGCTTAGTTGTGAGAGATGCTAATTCTAAGGCCAAGGCTAAGCCCGCCAGTGTCACGATAAGTGCTGCAAGCTTCATTAAAAAAGGCATAGTTAAAATTGGGGTTTTTGTGGGTGCAAGGTTTGTGGTAATTAGTAAGCCTGCTACAATGCTCCCCCAAGCTAAACGTTTAATGGGGTTTAATACAGAGGGGTTATTTTCGTTAATAGGGGAGACAGAGTTAAATCGGGGGTGGCCCATTGAAACGAAAAAAATAAGGCGTAAGCTGTAGATTGCCGTGAAAGTAGTAGCTAGCAGGGTTAGGACAAGGGCCCAGGCGTTAAGGTGGGAGGTGTTCAGAGCCTCAATAATAGCATCTTTAGAAAAAAAACCTGCTAGGAAGGGGGTCCCCGCAAGGGCCAGGCTTCCGATGGAGAGGCAAGAGGAAGTTAAGGGAGTAAGGTTATGTATTCCCCCCATTTTTCGAATGTCTTGTTCATCGTTAAGGCTGTGAATGATTGAGCCTGAGCAGAGGAAGAGTATGGCTTTAAAGAAGGCATGAGTACAAACGTGTAAGAAGGCGAGTTGTGGCTGTCCTAATCCAATGGAAACTATCATTAAGCCAAGCTGGCTTGATGTTGAAAAAGCAACAATTTTTTTGATATCATTTTGTGTTAAGGCACAGACAGCTGTAAAAAAGCTGGTGAGGGCACCAAGGCATAAAGTAATCGTAAGGGCAAGTTGATTGTGCTCTATAAGGGGGCTGAATCGAATTATTAGGATAACCCCAGCCACGACTATTGTGCTGGAGTGCAGTAAAGCAGATACTGGGGTTGGACCTTCTATGGCAGAAGGAAGTCAGGGGTGAAGGCCGAATTGGGCTGATTTGCCTGTAGCTGCGAGGATTAGGCCAAGTAAAGGCAGGGTAAGGTTTATACCTTGGGAGGCGGAAAAAATCTGAGACAGGTCTCAAGAGAAAAGGTGGGTTGCAAATCACACTATAGCAAGGATTAGTCCCACATCTCCAATGCGATTATAAATAATTGCCTGAAGGGCAGCTGTGTTAGCATCAGCCCGACCATACCATCAGCCAATTAGAAGAAAAGATATAATGCCGACGCCCTCTCAACCTACAAAGAGGGGAAGTATGCTGTCGGCGGTAACTAGGGTGAGTATAGCGATAAGGAAGATAAGAAGATATTTAAAAAACCGGTTAATGTGTTGGTCAGTGCTTATGTACCAGGTGGCAAATTCTAGAATAGACCAAGTCACATATAGTGCAATAGGTATGAATATGGTTGAGTAACTGTCAAACTTTAAGGTGATGTTAATATCTAATGTAAAAATTTTTACTCAGTCTCAGATAACTACGGTCGTTTCTGCTCCCTCATTAAGGTATAAGAAAAGGGGCAAAAGACTAACAAAAAATGCTATTTTTACTGCGTTTTTAGCCTGGGTTACGGGCCAGTTTTTGTTGGGCGGGGTTGGGGTAAGAGTTGAAATAATTGGTCAAATTAAAAGTGAAAAGATTATTAAAAGCGAGGAAGCTATCATAGTAGGTGTGTAGATCATAGCTACTACTTGGATTTGCACCAAGAATTTTTGGCTCCTAAGGCCAATGGATAGCTGTTATCCTTTAGGAGCGGCGAGCGAGCCCTGGGGTCAAACCGGGGTGTGGAAAAGTTAGCAGCTTTCCTTGCTATCGAGCCTCTCTCGGTGAATGAGGGGGTTTTAACCCCTGTTTTTAGAATCACAATCTAATGTTTTTATTAAACTACATCCACAAGTAGTTCAGCTGCATACTAGTTCTGGCTTGAGCGCTAGAAGAGTTAGTGGGCCTAGGTGAAGAATTATGAGCAGGTGCTCACGGGTGGTTACCGGTGCCAGAGCTGTTAGGTGTTCAGGGATAGGGCCACGTTGAGACATAAGGAATAAATAAAGAGAGTAAGCGGCCGTGAGCACTGTGCCAGCCCCCGTCATAATTAAGGTATAAGGAGATCACTCATATAGGGCAGTGATGGCCATAATTTCCCCAAGGAAATTAGGGAAAGGGGGTAAACCTAAGTTTGCCAAGGTAGCAATTAGTCAGCAGGTGGTTAATAAAGGCATAGCTGATTGAAGCCCTCGGGCTAAAACTAAAGTTCGATTGTGCGTGCGTTCATATTGGATATTAGCTAAACAGAAAAGGGCTGAGGAGGTCAGGCCGTGGGCAATTATTAAAGCAGTGGCTCCTGCCAAGCCCCAGGGGGACTGAGAAAAAATACCCCCCACTACAAGTCCTATGTGGCTCACTGAAGAATAAGCAATCAGAGATTTTAAGTCGGTTTGCCGAAGACATGCGGCGCTGGTCATAATAATCCCCCATAAGGAAAGGATCATAAAAGGGTAGCTTAATTGCTGGGTAAGGGGCTCAAGGATAAGTAAAATACGGATCAGGCCATATCCTCCAAGTTTTAGCAGTACAGCTGCAAGGATTATTGACCCTGCCACTGGGGCTTCTACGTGGGCTTTAGGTAATCACAAGTGTGTTCCGTATATCGGCATTTTCACTAGGAAGGCCAGGAGAAAGGCTGCTCACCACAGCTTGTCTGCATGTGTTGACAACAAAAGAAGGGGGTTAAAGTTTAAGGTCAAAAGTGAAAGGGTTCCCGTAATGTTTTGCAAAATTAAGAGTGCCACTAATAGTGGCAGGGATGTTAGAAGGGTGTACAGAAGAAAATAAGTCCCGGCACTTAAGCGCTCTTTTTGTGTGCCTCAACGTGTGATGAGGACCAAAGTGGGGATAAGGGTGGCTTCAAATATCACGTAGAATATAATTAGTTCGGTTGCGCTAAAAGCTAGAATAAGTAAAAATTGTAGTAAAGCTAGTAGGGAGAGAAATATTCGTTGGCGGCCAAGGGGCTCTGCACTTATATGGTTTTGGCTGGCTAGAATTATCAAAGGGAGAAGCCAGCAAGTAAGTACAATAAGGGGGGCAGAGACTGAATCAACTGCCAGATAAAGGCTAAGGGTTGATCACCCAGTGCCTGCCATATTGCCAATCAGGGGTAAACTCAGGCTTGCAATAATCAGGCTATGGGCTAAGGCTGTCGTTCAAAGCCATGTTGGACAGATGAGCCACAGAGTGGGAATAAGTGCTAGGGTTGGGACAAGAATTTTTAGCATTGTAAAAGGCTCAGATTTTGTATACGGTCTGTACCATGAGTTCGAGCTATGGCGACTAGTAAGGCTAGGCCGACACTTGCTTCGCAGGCTGAAAAGGCCAGGAGGAGGATTGGGGCAGCTGAGAAATTTGTAGCAGAGAGTTGTATTGCCCAAAGTGAAAGAGCGACAAATAAAGATAGTATTATGCCTTCTAAGCAAAGAAGGGCAGAGAGAAGGTGGACCCGATGAAATGCGAGGCCTGTAAGGCCTAGTATAAAGGTAGAAAAAATGGCGAATTGGGCTTGAGACATTAGGTTAATTGTGGACTCTAACCACAAGCTTTTGAGCCGAAATCAAATGTTTTGGTTAAACTAATTACCTATTCGGCCCACTCTAAGCCGCCTTGGAGCCACTCGTAAATTAAGCCAAGAGTAAGTAAGGCTAAGACAACGGTTGCTCATATGAATGTAAGTGTTGGTGAGTTTAATTGATTACCTCAGGGAAGGGGGAGTAACAATGCAATTTCTAGGTCAAAAAGCAAGAACAGGATGGCAATTAGAAAAAAGCGTAGGGAAAACGGGAGGCGGGCCGATCCGAGGGGATCAAAGCCGCATTCATAGGGTGAAAGTTTTTCGTGGTCTGGTGTCATTTGTGGTAAAAAGAAAGACACAAGGGCCAGAACTGTAGAGAGGGTAACTGCAAGGGTGATGGTGGCTAGTATTAAATTCATTATCTTTCCTTGGGCTTTAACCAAGATCGGGTGATTGGAAGTCATCAATACTCATATTGTACTAGAAAGATTATGAACCTCATCAGTAAATTGAGATGTAAAGGAATAGTCAGACAACGTCTACGAAATGTCAGTATCATGCGGCTGCCTCAAATCCGAAGTGGTGTTCAGATGTGAAGTGGTATTGGGCTTGGCGCAGGAGGCAGACTGCTAAAAAGGTAGAGCCAATAATTACGTGAAGTCCGTGAAAGCCGGTTGCTACAAAAAATGTGGCTCCGTACACTCCGTCTGCAATTGTAAAGGGGGCTTCATAGTACTCCAGGGCCTGAAGAAAGGTGAAGTAGAAGCCTAGTAGAATAGTTAATAGTAAAGCTTGGATTGTCTGCTTTCGCTCCCCCGCTATGATGCTGTGGTGAGCTCACGTAACTGTGACGCCAGAAGCTAGGAGAACGGCAGTATTGAGTAGGGGGACTTCAAAGGGGTCTAAGGTCGTTACTCCTGTTGGGGGTCAGCAGCCCCCTAACTCAGGGGAGGGGGCCAAGCTCGAGTGGTAAAAAGCTCAAAAAAATCCCAGGAAGAAAAATACTTCAGAGGTAATAAATAATATTATACCATATCGCAACCCTTTCTGAACGGGGGGTGTATGGTGTCCTTGAAATGTGCCTTCTCGAATAATATCCCGTCATCATTGATACATTGTAAGAAATAGTAGGATAAGGCCTACATTCATAAGGACTGTGCTGTTGAAATGGAATCAGACTGCAAGGCCTGAGGTTATTAGTAAGGCGGCTACCGCGCCCGTAAGGGGTCATGGGCTGGGGTCAACTATGTGATATGCGTGTGCTTGATGGGCCATTAAACGTTTTCTTGTAGGTAAAGGCTTAGTAAGAGAACAAACACGTAAGCTTGAATTATTGCGACAGCAATTTCTAGAAGTGTTAGTAGCAAAAGAAGTGTACTTGTTAAGATTGCGACTGCTGGCATAAGGGGTATGAGAACGAAGGCAGCAGAGGCAATTAGTTGAATCAGCAGGTGGCCTGCTGTAAGGTTGGCTGTCAGACGGACCCCTAGGGCTAAGGGGCGAATAAAAAGGCTGATGGTTTCGATGATGATTAATACAGGGATCAGAGGAGCAGGGGTCCCTTCTGGAAGAAGATGGCCGAGGGCAATTGTTGGTTGATTCCGCATCCCAATAATTACTGTAGCTAGTCAAAGAGGTACAGCAAGGCCTAGGTTTAATGATAGTTGAGTTGTAGGTGTAAAAGTATAGGGCAGGAGTCCCAACATGTTAAGGGAAATAAGAAATAGTATTAGGGAGGTAAAAAGAAGCGCTCACTTGTAAGCCCCGGGGCTTAAGGGCGACATTAGTTGTTGGGTGAAGCGGCCAATGAATCAACTTTGGGCAGTAATAAGACGGTTGTTCAGCCAGCGGCCTTGGGGGGAGGGAAGAAGAATTCAAGGAAGGGAAAGGGCAAGAGCCATCAGAGGAATACCTAAGTAGAAGGGGCTTATGAACTGGTCAAAAAAGCTTAATGTCATGGTCAGGATCAGGGCTGTGTTGTAGGTTTGGTCACGGTCTGAGAAGCAGGCTCGTTTGGGAGATTATAAGCTAGGATTTTTGGAGGAAGAATAGTTAGAAAAATGAGTCAGGTGAAAAGTAAAATAGCAAGTCAAGGTGCGGGGGCGAGTTGTGGCATGCCGCTAAGGGTGGTTGGAAGCCACCATTCTTTAGCTTAAAAGGCTAACGCTGTTGTCCTGTTTAGCTTCTTAGCGAGGCGTCTTCTAGTATTAGAGAGGATCAGTTTTCAAAGTGTTCTAAGGGGACTGCTTCAACTACGATTGGTATAAAACTATGGTTAGCCCCACAGATTTCTGAACATTGGCCATAATACACCCCAGGCCGGGAGGTAATAAAGGCTGTCTGGTTTAAGCGTCCAGGGACTGCGTCCATTTTTACCCCTAAAGCAGGGACAGTTCATGAGTGAAGAACGTCCTCAGCGGAGACAAGAACTCGGACAGGTGTTTCTACGGGTACCACCATTCGGTGGTCTACTTCTAAAAGGCGAAACTGCCCCGGGATTAGATCTTGGGTTGGAACCATGTAGGAGTCAAAGCCCAGGTCTTCATAATCTGTGTATTCGTAGCTTCAGTATCATTGGTGTCCCATAGCTTTGATAGTAATATGTGGGTTGTTAATTTCATCTATTAAGTAAAGAATTCGAAGTGAGGGGAGTGCAACCAGGATAAGAATAATGCCTGGGATAATAGTTCAAATAATCTCAATTTCTTGAGAGTCCAGAATATGTTTGTTTGTAAGTTTGGTGGAGACCATGGCTACAATAATATATAAAACAAGCGTGCTGATAAGGAAAAGGACTATCAGAGCATGGTCATGAAAGTGAATCAGTTCTTCTATAACGGGGGAAGCTGCATCTTGAAAACCTAGTTGTGCGGGATGGGCCATTATTAAAACACGCGGGGCTTTAACCCACAATCCTACCTTGACAAGGTAGCGTAATGGTTATTTTACTAGTGTCTCATTAAGAAAGTGGCAGAGCGGTTATGCTGTTGGCTTGAAACCAGCCCATGGGGGTTCAACTCCTCCCTTTCTCGGGTGTATGATGGCTGAACTTGAACGAAAGCAGGTTCTTCAAATGTGTGATAGGGTGGGGGGCACCCGTGAAGTCATTCAACATTCGTTGTCGTTATTTCGACTGAGAGAACTTCACGTTTAGCTGCAAAGGCTTCTCAGATAATAAATAGGAATATGATCACAGCCACTAGGGAAATTAGAGACCCTGCTGAGGAAACGGTGTTTCAGAGTGCATATGCGTCTGGGTAATCAGAGTAGCGCCGAGGCATTCCAGCGAGGCCCAGAAAGTGCTGAGGGAAGAAGGTAAGGTTAACACCTAGGAACATGACCCCAAAGTGTATTTTAGTCCATGTTTCATGCAGCGTGTAGCCCGTAAATAGTGGGAATCAGTGTACGAAACCTGCAACAATGGCAAATACGGCCCCCATGGACAGGACATAGTGGAAATGTGCGACTACGTAATATGTGTCATGTAGTACGATATCTAGAGATGAGTTGGCTAAAACAATTCCTGTTAAACCCCCGACCGTAAATAAGAAAATGAAACCAAGGGCCCAGAGGAGGGGTGTGTCTCATTTAATAAAGCCTCCGTGTAGGGTGGCCAACCAGCTGAATACTTTAACTCCCGTTGGGATAGCAATAATTATTGTGGCGGATGTGAAGTATGCTCGAGTATCAACGTCCATGCCTACTGTAAACATATGGTGGGCTCATACAATAAACCCCAATAGGCCAATAGCCATTATGGCTCAGACTATTCCTATGTACCCAAAGGGTTCTTTTTTCCCCGAATAATAAGCAACAATGTGTGAAATTATCCCAAACCCAGGAAGAATAAGAATGTAAACTTCAGGGTGTCCAAAGAATCAAAACAGATGTTGATACAAAATAGGGTCCCCTCCTCCGGCAGGATCAAAGAAGGTGGTGTTAAGGTTTCGATCGGTTAGAAGTATAGTGATGCCGGCAGCAAGAACAGGTAGGGCAAGAAGTAGAAGTACGGCGGTAATTAAGACTGCTCATACGAACAGGGGTGTTTGGTATTGCGAGGTGGCCGGGGGTTTTATATTAATGATTGTAGTAATAAAGTTAATGGCCCCGAGGATTGAGGATACACCCGCAAGATGTAGGGAAAAAATCGTTAAATCAACAGAAGCTCCAGCATGGGCTAGGTTCCCCGCTAGGGGGGGGTATACTGTTCACCCGGTACCAGCTCCTGCTTCAACTCCAGAAGAGGCAAGTAGTAGTAGAAAGGAGGGGGGTAGTAATCAAAAACTCATATTATTTATTCGGGGGAATGCTATGTCAGGGGCTCCAATTATTAAGGGGACAAGTCAATTTCCAAAGCCTCCAATCATGATTGGTATTACTATAAAAAAGATTATTACAAAAGCATGGGCTGTAACGATAACGTTATAGATTTGGTCGTCTCCTAAAAGCGCGCCCGGCTGGCTCAATTCAGCTCGAATAAGAAGGCTTAAGGCAGTGCCGACCATGCCGGCTCAGGCACCAAACACTAGGTAAAGGGTGCCAATATCTTTGTGATTGGTTGAGAAAAATCAGCGTGTAATTGCCACAGGTAAGATGGCTGAGTAAGTGGTGGATTGTAGCTCCATAAACAGAGGTTTAAGCCCTCTTCTTACCAAGCCTCGAGGTGTTCAACACGTAGGCCTGCAAATCCTAAGAAGCAGGCTAAACACCTGCCGAGGCTTTTCACCCCCCCCCCCCCCCAACTTGGGGGGGGGGGGGGGTTTAGACGGATGCTCGCTGGTTTGAGCGCTTAGCTGTTAACTAAGAGGTTGTAGGATCGAGGCCTACTCGTCTAGTAAGGCTTTAGCTTAATTAAAGTGTCTGTTTTGCAGGCAGTAGATGTGGGGTAATGTCCCGCAAGTCTTACAGAGGCTGGGAGAGTTTCACCCCCATTTAGGGCTTTGAAGGCCCTCGGTTTCGTGTTTATCCTAAGCCTCTTTAAAAGGGGGATAAAGAATTTAGGGCAGGTGCAAGGGGTAAAAGGGCCAGGGATACGGAGGTTAGAATGGCCAGGGGAAGCTTTATAGGGGTGGCTGTAAACCGTCAAGGGGTGATACCAGAGATGTTGTTAGGGCTAATGGTCAGGCTTATGGCATAGGATAATCGAAGGTAAAAGTATAGGCTTAGTAGTGCTCCGATTGCTAGTGTTGTTGCAAGAAGTCCAAGGTCTTGTTTAGTTAACTCGTGAAGGATTAGTCATTTTGGTATGAAACCAGTTAAGGGGGGGAGGCCCCCCAACGATATAAGAATCAGAGGGGTAAGGGCTGTTATTGTAGGGGCTTTGGATCATGAGGAGGCTAAGGCATTAATATTTTTTGAATCACTTATTTTTAGTACTAAAAAAGTTGCTGCTGTTATGATAATGTATAGGCCTAGTGCTAATTTTGCTAAGGAGGGGGAAAATTGTATGATTACAACTATTCATCCCAGGTGTGCAATTGATGAGTATGCTAAGATTTTTCGTAGCTGCGTTTGATTTAGGCCTCCTCATCCACCCATCAAAGCGGAGGTTAGTCCAAGCAAAGTGATCAGGCTTGGGTGGAGGGGGTGAATTTGAAATAACAAAGCGAAAGGGGCTAACTTCTGTCAGGTGGAAAGAATAAGGCCGGTGGCAAGGTCGAGGCCTTGAAGAACTTCTGGTAGTCACACATGAAAAGGAGCAAGGCCAACTTTTAGAGCTAGTGCGCAGGTGAGTATTGCAGCGGGTACGGGGGAGAGGTCTTGGTTGATATCCCACTGACCTGTGGTTCACGCATTGGTTAGTGCGGCAAATAAAAGTACAGCTGCAGCTGCTGCTTGTGCTAGGAAATATTTTGTAGTGGCTTCAACTGCTCGTGGGTGGTGGTGTCGGGCCATTAGGGGAATAAAAGCTAGGGTGTTTATTTCAATGCCCATTCATGCAAGTAATCAGTGTGAGCTTACGAATGTTAGAGTTGTGCCTAAGCCCAGTCCGAATATAAGCGTAAATAAGATGTAAGGGCTCATTAGTAAAGGAAGGATTTTAACCAACATGTTTGGGGTATGGGCCCAAAAGCTTTTTTAGCTGACTTTACTAGGAAGTGGTGTAGTGGAAGCACTAAGAGTTTTGATCTCTTCAGGGAGGGTTCAAGTCCCTTCTTTCTAAGGAGCTGGGGGGAGTTTCACCCCCATGATTCACTCTATCAAAGTGACCCTTTATTTCAGGCACGGCCCCTTAAATCTGCGGGGGGATACCAGCTAGTGCTGCAGGTAAAGAAAGGTGTCAAATAATGAGAGCTAGTGTAAGGGGCAAGAAACTTTTTCAGACGAGGTGTATCAGCTGGTCATACCGAAAGCGGGGGTAAGACGCTCGAACTCAAAGGAAGGCAATCGCGAGCATAACTACTTTAGCCATAAGAGTGCTAGCGCCTTGAACGGGCAGCGCTGGAAGGTGATGGGCACCTAAAAATAAAATAGCGGTAAGGGTGTTTATGAGTAAGATGTTCGCGTACTCTGCTAGGAAGAATAAGGCGAAAGGCCCTCCGCCGTATTCTACGTTAAAACCGGAAACGAGCTCAGATTCACCTTCTGTTAGGTCGAAAGGGGCCCGGTTTGTTTCGGCAAGGGTTGACACGTATCATATTGCGGCGAGAGGCCAGGCGGGGAAAATAAATCAGACGGCTTCTTGTGCTATGCCGAAGGTTTGAAGCGTGAAACCTCCTGCAAAAATAATTGTGGCAAGTAAAATGAGTCCTAGGCTTACTTCATAAGAAATAGTCTGGGCAACAGCCCGAAGGGCTCCAATTAGAGCATATTTTGAGTTTGATGCTCAGCCTGAGCCCAGAATTGAATAAACGGCCAGGCTGGAAATTGCTAAGATGAACAGAATGCCTAGATTAAGGTTAATAAAGGGGTACGGAAGAGGCAAAGGGGCTCAAAGGATTAATGCGAGTGAAAGTGCTAAGATGGGGGCAGAGAGGAAGAGGATTGGAGAGGAAGGAGAGGGCCGCAAAGGCTCTTTAATAAAAAGTTTTAAGCCGTCTGCAAGGGGCTGCAGGAGTCCATGGGGGCCTACAATGTTGGGGCCTTTTCGTAATTGTATGAAACCTAACACTTTTCGTTCAAGAAGGGTAAGGAAGGCGACTGCAAGAAGTACAAATACTACAAAGGTTAAGGGATTAATAAGGCAGGTTATAATGACTTGTGCCATGAGTTGGGAAGGGGAGTTGAACCCCTGTTTAAAGGGCTTAGGTCTTTTGCATTAGCCGGGCTCTGCCACCCCAACAAGCCTTATATCTAAGGCTGGTTTTTATGCCCCCTTGTCTAGTTTAGTTGTCTTCACTAGATGGGGGAAGGGCGTGCCTTAAGCAGAGGCCCCCTTTCTTCGGTCCTTGCGTACTAGGAGAAAGCATGTTATAGATAGAAACTGACCTGGATTACTCCGGTCTGAACTCAGATCACGTAGGACTTTAATCGTTGAACAAACGAACCCTTAATAGCGGCTACACCATTAGGATGTCCTGATCCAACATCGAGGTCGTAAACCCCCTTGGCGATAAGGTCTCTAGAAGGGGATTGCGCTGTTATCCCTGGGGTAACTCGGTCCGTTGATCGGCCAGGCCGGATCATTAATGGTCGGATGTTCCGTAATTAGAGCTGTAGCTCTTAGTTGTAGGAGGGGTACTCCCGTTCCACGTGGGGGTTTTTTATTACCCCGCGGTCGCCCCAACCAAAAACATCAGAAGGGTACATCATTCTGTTTCACTTACCCCGAAGAGGGGAAGTGCTTGACATGATCACTTCTTGCGTTTAAAGCTCCACAGGGTCTTCTCGTCTTATAGGTTTATCCCCGCTTCTTCACGGGGAGATCAATTTCACTGACTGGGAAAAGGAGACAGTCAAGCCCTCGTCATGCCATTCATACAGGTCTTTATTTAAAAGACAAGTGATTGCGCTACCTTTGCACGGTCAAAATACCGCAGCCGTTAAACTCATAGAGTCACAGGGCAGGCGGGACCTCTTATGTTACTTATTTCAAGAGGCGATGTTTTTGGTAAACAGGCGGGGCCAATGGGTGTGTTTGCCGAGTTCCTTCTTTTCCTTTTAGTCTTTCCTTTAATACACTCCAGTGTGGGGATAACGGCTTTTTGTTAAAAGTTTTTCTAGTCATTTGTATATAATTTATTACCCTCTGACTTTGGGGCCGTTAATGTTCGGCGGGGGGTCCGGGCCGAGGTACACTTGTGTGGGGAGAAAGGGGGTCCTTTCTTATTACTCATATTAGCATTATCTTTTCCATGTCTGCATGGAAGGGCCCAGTAGGGTCAGGGGAATAAGTTTAAATTATCGGCATTAGCAGAATGATTTTACATTTGAGCTTTAACGCTATCTGCAAGGGTGGCTGCTTTTAGGCCCACCTAAATGTAAGTCTTTGAGTAAAGGGATCTTTATCCTCCTTGGTAAGGTTGTGTCCTTTATCAAAAGGGCTGTACCCCTTTTGACTAACTCTTCTGGCTTCTTTTGGTCGAAAGGGTGTGTTTCGGGCTGAGATGAGAAACTTGAAGGCTGAACTTCTATCCACTTCCTGGGCAACCAGCTATAACTAGGCTCGGTAGGTTTATCACCTCTACTCGAAGCTCATCCCACTCTTTTGCCACAGAGACGGGTTTGCCCATTTAATGGCTGTCTTGGAGTAGCTCGCTTAGTTTCGGGGGCCTAAACTTAAGGTCGCTTTGCTTGGGTTTGACTGGCTAAATCATGATACAAAAGGTACGAGGGGGGGGGGAGGGGCTCTGCTTTTTAATACTTGCTGAATTTTTTCACTTCTCTTTCAGCTTTCCCTTGCGGTACTTTCTCTATAGCTCTATTGTCCTTTTCTGTCTCCCATACTAGGGTGGAAAAATGATTTGGTGTGTGTGGTTTTGTGTGTTTGGGGGTATTATTATTGATTAGTTGTTCTTAGGGTTTTGGCTAGCTTTGGGGTGTCAGGGCAACCCGATTTGCACGGGTGATGTCTCGGTGTAAGGGAGGTGCTTTAGCTGGCTTGGCTATGTCCTGATTTTTCCAAGTACACCTTCCGGTACACTTACCATGTTACGACTTGCCTCCCCTATTACCTTGCAATTTTCTTAGTTAGAAGGTTATTTTTAGGCTTGGGGAGAGTGACGGGCGGTGTGTGCGCGCTTCAGGGCCAGTTTCAGCTTAACGCTCTATTTTTTGCTTACTGCTAAATCCTCCTTCAGGCATGTTTTTCAACACGCAATCCGTATGCCCTATAACAGGGAATGTAGCCCATTTCATCCCCTTCCATGCGCTACACCTCGACCTGACGTTTTGGGATTTACCAATCTTGCTCACTGTTAAACCTTCAAGAGGTAAGCTGACGACGGCGGTATATAGGCGGGAAAATGACAAGAAAGGGTGAGGTTGAACGGGGGTTGTCGGTTCTAGAACAGGCTCCTCTAGGTGGGTCTAAAGCACCGTCAAGTCCTTTGGGTTTCAAGCAGTGCTTGTAGTCCCCGGGCGGAAGATATGCGTAGGTTATCATCATTGTTTAAGGCTGGGCATAGTGGGGTATCTAATCCCAGTTTGTATCACAGCTTTCGTGGCGTCAGGTATCATAAAGCCACCTTCGTAGTTGGGCTTCTTAACCTCAGGTGCGTATAACAGCTTTGAGGACATTCGGCTTTACTTTTAATTAACCTTAACCACGCTTTACGCCGAAATCCATCAATTTGGGCCTCTCGTATAACCGCGGTGGCTGGCACGAGTTTTACCGGCCCTCTTAACCCTAATTGAGTCAAGCTTTCACTAATTGCTCAATATTTATCACTGCTGAATTCCCGTAGGGGCGTGGCTGTTTAGCAAGGTGTCATGGGCTAAGTATGTTTGTGCCTGATACCTGCTCCTTGTGTCCGAGGGAGGGGCACTATAGGGCATTTTCACTGGGGGGCGGATACTTGCATGTGTAAATTAGGTTAAAACTGATGGAAAAGTCAGGACCAAACTTTTGTGCTTGTGGGGCTTATTAAGGCCCGTCTTAACATCTTCAGTGTTATGCTTTAGCTAAGCTACACTTGC